AACGAGCGATCAAACTATACCAGAAAGTTCTACTCATCTGGATGTAACTCAACAATACCGGCATTTGTGGGTTCAATGCGAAAATTGTTATGGATTAAATTATAAGAAATTTTTTAAATCAAAGATGCATCTTTGTGAACAATGCGGGTATCATTTGAAAATGAGTAGTTCAGATAGAATCGAACTTTTGATCGATCCGGGCACTTGGGAGCCTATGGATGAAGACATGGTCTCTCTGGATCCCATTGAATTTCATTCGGAGGAGGAGCCTTATAAAAATCGTATCGATTCTTATCAAAGAAAGACAGGATTAACCGAGGCTGTTCAAACAGGCAGAGGGCAACTAAACGGTATTACCGTAGCAATTGGGGTTATGGATTTTCAGTTTATGGGAGGTAGTATGGGATCCGTAGTCGGGGAGAAAATTACCCGTTTGATTGAATACGCTACTAAAGAATTTTTACCTCTTATTATAGTATGTGCTTCCGGAGGGGCACGCATGCAAGAAGGAAGTTTGAGCTTGATGCAAATGGCTAAAATATCTTCTGCTTTATATGATTATCAATCAAATAAAAAGTTATTCTATATAGCAATTCTTACATCTCCTACTACCGGCGGGGTGACAGCTAGTTTTGGTATGTTGGGAGATATCATTATTGCCGAACCCAATGCCTACATTGCCTTTGCGGGTAAAAGAGTAATTGAGCAAACATTGAATAAAACAGTACCCGAGGGTTCACAAGCAGCCGAGTATTTATTCCAGAAGGGCTTATTCGATCTAATCGTACCACGTAATCCTTTAAAAAGCGTTCTGAGTGAGTTATTTCAATTACACACTTTCTCTTTCTTTCCTTTGAATCAAAATTAGAACATTAAGTTCAATTATTTTGAGCAAACAAGTAATTAGTTTATCGGAATCCAAGTTAAAATTAGACGAATGGGGTTTTCTTTGTTGACATAAGATCTAATTATATAAAGAATCAAAAGTCACAGAAAATCCGCCCCCTTTTCTATATTCCTGATTATTGATCAAGAAGCCTCTATTAACAATCTATTAACAAGATAAAAGATGAAATTCTTATTTTCGTGAAATTAGGCAAATCAAAAAAATATACTCTTCTCGTCATATATATATAATGAAAATCTATAAAATGAAAATCTAGAATTTTTTATTTTTTTATATCTTACGATAATCCTATTTTGACTAAGAATCCCTGATGGATGGGATTCTAACAAACCCTTCAATATATTCAATATAATTATAAATCTAAATAGAATCTAATTAATTTTTAAGAAACTTTTTGCTTAGTAAATGAAATTCGAAGACAAGAGCAAAAAATGAAGAAAATAATATCTCATCCATATCCTTTCAAATCTTTCATGTAGAAAGATGAAAAACTACATTATATACTCACTTAGATAGATACTTATATTTATACTTAATAGCTATTAAGTAATAATAATAATTCCAATTTAGAATTATCAAATTATAATAAGATATCTTTATATATAATAAGATATCTTTATATTATAAATATAAAATATAAATAATAATAACAGGTACAAATAGTAAATCGAGGTACCCATTCTATGACAACTCTTAACTTTCCCTCTGTTTTGGTGCCTTTAGTAGGCCTAGTATTTCCGGCAATCGCAATGGCTTCTTTATTTCTTCATGTTCAAAAAAACAAGATTGTTTAGAGCCGATGGCACAAAATCTCATCTATTTTTTTTTTTTCAAAACTGACGCTTGTATCATAACACAGATATCTATTTAGCAAAATATGGTATAAGCGGCTTCTGCCGAAAAACTCTTATGTCTCCAGAAAATGCTATAGGGATCAATGGATTCTAGCTATTTTCAAATAGACCCGAATCCACGGATAGCTGAACTGTAAAGTTGGTCTATCTATTTGGCTTTAGTGAGATCATACGAAGGGTATTAGTTTAGATCTAACGAATTTAATGAATTACTCCTAAAGGATCACATCAAACTAGTGCTAGTTGATGCGAGTTACTTCGGAAAAAAAAGGACTAAAGTCAAATTCATTTGGGGTATTCTCTCAATTCCAAAAAAATCAACTGGATAAAGTATGAGTTGTCGATCAGAACATATATGGATAGAACCTATAACGGGGGCTCGAAAAACAAGTAATTTCTGCTGGGCTGTTATCCTTTTTTTAGGTTCATTAGGATTCTTGTTGGTTGGAACCTCGAGTTATCTTGGTAGAAATTTGATATCTTTATTTCCGTCTCAGGAAATAGTTTTTTTCCCACAAGGAATTGTGATGTCTTTCTACGGAATCGCGGGTCTTTTTATTAGCTCCTATTTATGGTGCACAATTTCGTGGAATGTAGGTAGTGGTTATGATCGATTTGATAGAAAAGACGGAATAGTGTGTATCTTTCGTTGGGGATTTCCTGGAAAAAATCGTCGGGTCTTCCTCCGATTTCTTATAAAAGATATTCAGTCTGTCAGAATAGAAGTTAAAGAAGGTAT